GTTCCAGAAGATGTTAATGGTAAGCAAGAAGATTGTTTACGAAGAAACAACAAGAAAAATTCATATTCTGATACATAAGAGTTATATAGGAATCGAAATAGTCTTTTATTTTCTTTTTTCAAAAGAAAAATGGATTTCATTGAAGTAATAAGACTATTCCAATTCGAATAGTAGTTGAGAAAGAATCGCAATAAATGCAAAGATGGAACATCTTTGATCCGGTATTGAAGGAGTTGAACCAAGATTTCAAAATGGATAGGATAGGGTATTTCTATATGTGATAGATAATGTAAATGCAAAAATTTGTCTTCTAAAAAGGGAAATATTGAATGAATAGATCGTAAATTCTGAAACTTTGGTGTTTCTTTTTCTTTCGGACAAGATAATTCTCGTAGCGAGAATGGGATTTCTACAACGATCGCAAACCCCTCAGATAGAATCTGAGAATAAAACTCAGAATAAAAAAAATTGTTGTAATCCAACAATCGATCTTGGTTAGGATGATTAACCGAGTTAATCCAAAAATTCTGCTGATACATTCGAATAATTAAACGTTTCACAAGTAGTGAACTAAATTTCTTGTTATTACAACTAACAATTTCCACAGGTTCGGAACCTTTTAATCCATAATCATGGGCAAATGCATAAATATACTCCTGAAAGAGAAGTGGGTAAACGAAGTATTGTTGACGAGATTTCTGTTTTTCTGAATACCCTTCCAATTTTTCCATTTGTATTTCTACTTGAATCAGAAAGAAGAAGCATTTCTCGGTTTCTCAAATGATGATACATAGTGCAATATGGTCAAAACAGGGTGTTGCATTTTTTAATACAAACCCTGGAAGGAAAAGGAATCTAATCCACAGATCTTTTCCTTTTCTATCCAATTAGTTTATGTTTGTTCTAATTACAAAAGAGAACAAATCTTTTATTTTTGCAGGCCAATCGCTCTTTTGACTTTGGAATCCAGTCTCTTTATCAATATACTGCTTCTTTTACACATTCAATCCATAACATCCCTTTTCAATCCATAATCAAGAATAATTAGGATTTCTAAAAAAAAAAGAAAAAATCAAGGGTCCGTTCATAGGAAAACCCAACCTTTCCCCGCATCAGGCACTAATCTATTTTTAACGTCTAATTAGATCGGGGAATCATTTCAATTAAGAAGTTAAGCTCGTTGCTTTTTATTTTACCAGAATTGGAGCCAGGCTCTATCCATTTATTCACTAGACCCAGAAAATCGGAATTTTTTATTCCATTCCAAAAATCAAAAATAAGAAATTGATTTTATTACGACATGCTATTTTTTCCATTCATTACCCTTGAGGATCAGTCGTGGTCTTCTAGACTCTACCAAGAGTCTGGACGAATTTGTTGCTTCATCCAAATGTGTAAAAGATCATAGTCGCACTTAAAAGCCGAGTACTCTACCATTGAGTTAGCAACCCAGATAAAATAGGATCTTAGATACGATCGAAACCCAAAAATCAATGGAATTACACCGCACGCTCCTGTCAAAACATTGAACTAGCAAAACATTAAAAGAAAGATTTTATCGCCCATTAAAAACACTCAAATGCCAAAATGAACAGGTCCGGCTAAATTTCACTAAGGTTAAAAAAGGAGCGGCCCCAATCACGATAGCAAAATTGTCATTTTTTTAGCAATTTAGATTTCTTTATATAAAGAAATCTTGTATGAGAGTACATGCAAGAGGGACAACCCTATCATTTGAGCGAAGTGTAGACAGAAAAACCTAATATGGAGTGAGGATAAAGAGACCTATCTATCTACAAATTCTATTTGTTCAATAGACCTTTGTCAATGGAAATACAATGGTAAGAAAACAAATTAGATAGAAAAAGTAAATAAAATAAGGGCTTATGTTGGATTGGCACGACATAAATCCAGTCAAAAATAGGACTAAGAAAGAGGCAAATTGTGTCTAAATAATTAAACAACGAGGGATACTAGTGATCCTCTCCTACTTTTTTATTCATTTAGTTCTTCAATTAACTCAAAGTTCCTTCTTTTTCTTTAAAGAATTCTGCCTTCCTTAAAATATCATAAACAGTTCTTGTAGGTTGAGCACCCTTTTCAAGGAAATAGAGAATAGCTGGAACATTTAAACAAGTTTGATTCTTTATCGGATCATAAAAACCTACTTTTCGAAGATCTCTTCCTTCTCTTCGAGATCGAACATCAATTGCAACGATTCGATAGACAGCTTATTGGGATAGATGTAGCTAAACAATGCCCCCCCTAGAAACGTATAGGAGGTTTTCTCCTCATACGGCTCGAGAAAAAGATTCGAATTTCTGTCTATAATACAAGTAGATAGAAATTCGACTATGACTTGCATTAATTTCCTTACAGAAAAAACAAATTTCATTTATACTCATGACTCAAGTTGGTTAATTTTGACTGACAGACTTAAAAGGAAAAATCCTTCCAAATTTTTTGAGTCGTCTCTAAACTCTTTTCTTTGTCTCATCTCGAACGAATTGACTTTTATTCCTTATTCTGATCCAATTCTATTGTTGAGACAATTGAAAATCGCGTTTACTTGTTCCGGAATTCTTTATCTTTGATTTGTGAAATCCTTGGGTTTAGACATTACTTCGGGAATTCCTATTCTTTTTTCTTTCAAAAGAGTAGCAACATACCCTTTTTTTCTTATTTCCTTCGATAAAGCATTTCCCTCTTCTATAGAAATCGAATATGGGCGATTGATTCTGATAGACTTTTAATTGAAATTGAAAGAGTTTTTCCAATCTTCCAAAATTGGACTTTCTTCTTATTTTAACCTTTCGATTTCTATATTAAGGATAGACTGACAAAGTTGGCCTAATTTATTAGTTTTCACTAACCCTAGATTCTTTCCCTTGATAAAAAATCAATTCTGTCCTCTCGAGCTCCATCGTGTACTATTTACTTACAAACAACCCAGCGCAAATTTTGGTTCGGGACGAATAGAACAGACTATGTCGAGCCAAGAGCATTTTCATTACTATGGAAAATGATGGATAACAAAATCCACAATCGATCATGTCCTTCAAGTCGCACGTTGCTTTCTACCACATCGTTTTAAACGAAGTTTTACCATAACAAACATTCCTCTAATTTCATTGCAAAGTGGTATAGGGAATTGATCCAATATGGATGGGATCATGAATAGTCATTGGTTTAGTTTAGTTTTTTGTATACTAATTCAAACTTGCTATCTATGGAGAAATATGGATAAAAGAAATAAGTATTTATCGGGGAAGACTCCGCAAAGATCCAATTTATTTAAACCCATATTCTATCATATGAAGGAAACATAGTTCGAAAAAGACGAATAAACAAGTTTGCTTAAGACTTATTTTTTATTGAATTTCCATCCTTAACAGAGGACTCGAGATGGTCAATCCTGAAATGAGAAGCGAAGGATCGACTCTTCTCCAACAAATAAACTATCAACCTCAAAAAAAGTTTAATTAATTTAATTATTATATTAGAATTAGATTAGCAATATATTTTTCCATAACAAAAACAATTAACTAAATAAACTATTCCAATGAAAAGATTGAAAGTTTTTTGGTAGTTATAGAATTCTCGTACTTCTTCGACTCGAATACCAAAAGAGGGAAAAAAATGAAGTAAAAAAAACACATTTCGTGTAAAGTCAAATTAAGGCCTTTGCTTTTACTTATAGCATTCTTTCTTTTACCTAAAAGAAGCAACTCCAAATCAAAAATCAGGAGAAGTATGATTTTTGGAATCCATTCTATCCAACGAACAGTTCTTACCTTATCCTTACCAGAATGGATCATTCTGGATATTTAAAGAATCGCAGATCGAGATGGTTTTCGCTTAACCAAAGAGGGGCCCTTTTTACTAATAATATAATACAACAAAAATCTATCTCTATCATAAAGGGATAGGTCTCATTTTTTATACAGTGTTTTACGTCAAGTTTAAAATTTTTTCAATTAATTCGAAAGCCGAGTAGACAGAATATATGAATTTCTCTCTAATCCTCACATTCCATTGATTTAGAAATGGATATTTGCAAATCAGATAATATCTAAAATACAAAAATGGAGTTCCTATCCATAGAATAGAAACCCTTTTTCTTTTTTCGCAAGCCGATCTTGGTCAAAAGTTTTAAGACCTGTGCTGAAACTAAAAACTTCCTATTCTTTAATCTGGCCATGAAATATAGAATTAGGATACCCCCTTTATTTTCTTTTTATTTACTTACTTTAGTTCTTTAGTTCGGGAAAAATAAATAGGGGGTCCTTCTTTTCTTTCACATTAGATGTCAAATGTATCATGTAAGAATTCCCTCTTCATGGATATGGAGCATAAAGTTTATCTAAGAAGTTCGAATTTCAAAACACATATGAGTAATGAGTAGTAGTAGGGGCATATCCTGAATGTGACTGATAGACCCAATTTTTCATGAAAATAAAGATATTCAATTTGACTGGACTTGACACTTGATTATGTTTTCTGAGAAAGAAAAAGAATGCTTAGAAATGCATCTAATCTAAGAGTTCATAAGAGATAATTATTCTCTTTAATAAACTTTCTTTTGTCTCGTGTGGGGTACAATATGATTTAATCTTTCGTTTCATCAGAAAAAATCTGGGACGGAAGGATTCGAACCTCCGAGTAACGGGACCAAAACCCGCTGCCTTACCACTTGGCCACGCCCCATTTCTGGTTTTATGCGACACTAATAAACTAATAAACACTATTATGTTTATTTGTTATTCGTCAATCCCACTTCAATTACATAAAAAATGAGGGATACTCTCTTGCTAGGATTCTAGACATGCGGATAATATAGAATCCAAAAAATGCATTGATCATTACATGGAATTCTATTAAGATATTATATGAAAGTCGAATTTCTTCCATTCTCATTTGAGAGTGCGAATACAAGGAGGTATTTTGCGTTTGGGAAAGTCCGAAGAAAAAAGGATTTTGAACCCGCCTTTTCTTTTTTCCCTTAGAAAAATAACTCAATCAAAATCCAATTATCTACTCTACAAGAACGAAATGCTTGTTATGCCTAATATACTTAGTTTAACCTGTATCTGTTTTAATTCTGTTCTTTATACGACTAGTTTTTTCTTCGCCAAATTGCCCGAAGCTTATGCCATTTTCAACCCCATCGTGGATTTTATGCCTGTCATACCTATACTCTTTTTTCTATTAGCCTTTGTTTGGCAAGCTGCTGTAAGTTTTCGATGAAATCTTTACTACTCTGTTCTGTCTGCCAAATTGAATGATGTATTCATTCCAAAAAAATTCTAAAAATGAATAAAAGCCGAGAAGTCTTATATTATGAACCTTCGATTCTAAAATTCTAATTCTTCTACATTGAATGTATAGCTGCAGCAATAAATTGGGATCCGCCTTTCTACCCCACCCCCTGCACCTACGTTGAGCAGGTACCTTTAGGTACCCACACAATACCTAACCTAATTTTTGATATTGATAAGAGTGCTTATTATAAATCAATTCTTGCAATTTTTTTCCAGAATTGATTTTTGCATTTTTAGGTGTAAAAATAAACAAAACCCATCCTAGTGGATCTGTGTGGTAAGGAAAAACGGGTAATCTATTCCTTAAAAAAAAATCTTGGAGATTATGTAATGCTTACTCTCAAACTTTTTGTTTATACAGTAGTGATATTCTTTGTTTCCCTCTTTATCTTTGGATTCTTATCTAATGACCCAGGACGTAATCCTGGGCGTGAGGAGTAAAAATCCAAATTTTTTTGGAATTTTTTCTTACAAATTGGATTTGTTTCGTACATTTATCTATGAGAAAATCCGGGGGTCAGAATTCCTTCCAATTCGAAAGTCCCAAATGATCCGAGGGGGCGGAAAGAGAGGGATTCGAACCCTCGGTACAAAAAAATTGTACAACGGATTAGCAATCCGCCGCTTTAGTCCACTCAGCCATCTCTCCCCGTTCCAAATCGAAAGGTTTCCGTGATATGACAGAGGCAAGAAATAACGATTGCAAAAAATCCTTCCTTTTTCTTTCAAAAGTCCATAAAAATTATATTGCCAATTCCATTTTAATTATATTCTTTTTTCTTAATGTTAATAAAAAAAAGAAGAAAATTCTTGTTTTTTCTTTCTAAAATTCGATATTGGCTGAGAAACAATCAGATAGATTTTCTCTTCAGCGGGCATTTTCATATAGGACTTGTTATAATAAAACAAGCAGGTTATATAAAAAATAAAAAACTCTTTTTTCGATTATTTATAAACAAAACAAAAAGGGTTCTTATCAAACCCACCATAAAATTGGAAAGAAAGATAAAGTAAGTAGACCTGACTCCTTGAATGATGCCTCTATCCACTATTCTGATATATAAATTCGATGTAGATGAAATTGTATAAGCGGATTTTTTGTATTTCCTTAGACTTAGACCGCGCAAGGCAAGAATTTTTCGCTATTTACGATTTCATATTCTTGTTACTAGATGTTCTATAGGAATAAGAAGAAATCGCAACTCCTTTCCGCTACACATAAAAATGGATTTCGAAAGTCAATTTTTTTTTTTTCAATATCTTTCTTTTTTTTCAGAATCCAATTTTTGTTCTTCCACCCATGCAATAGAGAGCGAGTGGGAAAAGAGGGGTTACTTTTATTTTCATTTTTCCTTAACTTAAAAGATAGGCTTTGAAATAGGAGTCATGGAATAATGCTGAATTCAAATGTTTATTTCTATAGTATAAGAAAAACTAATCGAATCAAATTCATGGATTTACCACGACCTCGGTTGTGACCCCATAGATAAAAATGAAAAATTTCTATCTTCGAGACCTTTGAAAAAGGGCATTGAACGAGAAAGAAATCGTCCACAGATAATCAAACTATCGTATGCCTTGGAAGTGATATGAGGTGCTCGGAAATGGTTGAAGTAATTGAATAGGAGGATCACTATGACTATAGCCCTTGGTAGAGTTACTAAAGAAGAAAATGATCTATTTGATATTATGGACGACTGGTTACGAAGGGACCGTTTCGTTTTTGTAGGATGGTCCGGCCTATTGCTCTTTCCTTGTGCTTATTTCGCTTTAGGGGGTTGGTTTACAGGGACAACTTTTGTAACTTCTTGGTATACCCATGGATTGGCTAGTTCCTATTTGGAAGGTTGTAATTTCTTAACCGCGGCAGTTTCCACCCCTGCCAATAGTTTAGCACACTCTTTGTTGCTACTATGGGGCCCGGAAGCGCAAGGGGATTTTACTCGTTGGTGTCAATTAGGCGGTCTGTGGACTTTTGTCGCTCTCCATGGGGCTTTTGCACTAATAGGTTTCATGTTACGTCAATTTGAACTTGCTCGGTCTGTTCAATTGCGGCCTTATAATGCAATTTCATTCTCTGCTCCAATCGCTGTTTTCGTTTCCGTATTCCTTATTTATCCACTGGGGCAATCTGGTTGGTTCTTTGCGCCGAGTTTTGGCGTAGCAGCGATATTTCGAT